GGGTTAGGATTAAAAAAACACCGGCCCGGTAGTATAGAAACCAACTCATTACTTCATATTATCTGGATCTAAAGAACCTGTCAAGATATGCTAAATCAGTCATATCTTTATAGCAACTGAAATTTTTTTAGAATGAAACTTTCATTTTAAGTTTAAAGCAAAATACAGAACAAGGGTGTGGATAAATGGAAGGGTGAAAGAAAGAAAGAAAAAGAATATCAATGATATAGAATTCCAATATGTAAGGTCTATGGGTCATCTCATAAAAGACAGTGTAATAAAGCATCAATACTAATTGATTCATACATAATGAAATATGAAATGAATCCTTCTTATAGATTATAGAAGAAAAAACTCAAGAGCTTCGGGCCAATAAAGACTAAGAAGGTTGACTCAAAAATAAATTGGATTATGAGCTTCATTGTAAAATTCTGACCTAACCATTTAGTACGAAGTGGTGGGGACGAAGGAACCTGTGAATGCAAAAGATTTGATTCAACAAATGAATCTTAATGATTTACTAGTTGGGATGGCGAAATGAACCAGAAATCAATTCATCTATTCGGAGAAATGATGAACAAGTGCTAGGACTGAAATAGAAGTTGCAAGAGTAAACATTCGCCCGCAGAAAATAAAGATTTATTTAGGACGCTACAAAAATTTTTATAAAAATATCTATTCAAATTAATTGAAATTCAATTTTGAATCCTTTTATTTGCGAGGAGCTGGATGAGACGAAACTCTCACGTCCAGTTCTGTAGTAGAGATGGAATTCCGAAACAACCATCAACTATAACCCCAAAAGAACTAGATTCCGTAAACAACATAGAGGACGAATGAAGGGAATATCTTATCGAGGTAATCATATTTGTTTCGGTAAATATGCTCTTCAGGCACTTGAACCCGCGTGGATCACATCTAGACAAATCGAAGCGGGTCGACGGGCAATGACACGAAATGCACGCCGTGGTGGAAAAATATGGGTCCGTATATTTCCAGACAAACCAGTTACAGTAAGACCTGCGGAAACACGTATGGGTTCGGGGAAAGGATCCCCTGAATATTGGGTAGCTGTTGTTAAACCGGGGAGAATACTATACGAAATGGGTGGAGTAACTGAAAATATAGCTAAAAGGGCTATTTTAATAGCAGCATCCAAAATGCCTATACGAACTCAATTTATTATTTCGGGATAAAAATGTAAAACCGATAGAAATGAGTCTTGGGGATAACAGAAAACCGCGGGTTTCTTTTTTTGGACAAAAAATATTTCTTTTATTTTATTCATCTTTTGCATTGGAAGAATAGACTCAAAAATTCATATGATTCAACCTCAGACCCATTTAAATGTAGCGGATAACAGCGGGGCTCGAAAATTGATGTGTATTCGAATCATAGGAGCTAGTAATCGTCGATATGCTCATATTGGTGACGTTATTGTTGCTGTGATCAAAGAAGCAGTACCAAACATGCCCCTAGAAAAATCAGAAGTAGTCAGAGCTGTAATTGTTCGTACCTGTAAAGAACTTAAACGTGACAGCGGTATGATAATACGATATGATGACAATGCTGCAGTTGTAATTGATCCAGAAGGAAATCCAAAAGGAACTCGAATTTTTGGTGCAATCCCCCGCGAATTGAGACAATTTAATTTTACTAAAATAGTTTCATTAGCTCCCGAGGTATTATAAAATAAAATCAGATTCTGATATCTTTGGGGTATTTTATTTGAAAGAAATAGATTAATTCGTAGATTGTGTCTCACGCATATACCTTGAAAAATTCATATTCATAAAAAAAAAAAAAAAAAAGAAAAACATGTTAATTATATCCAATTTTGAGGCACCAAAAATTTTAGTTCATCATGGGTAGAGACACTATTGCTGAGATAATAACCTCCATACGAAATGCTGATATGGATAGAAAAAGAGTTGTTCGCATAGCATCTACTAATATTACCGAAAATCTTGTTAAAATACTTTTCCGAGAAGGTTTTATCGAAAACGTCAGAAAACATCGAGAAAAAAACAAAAATTTTTTGGTTTTAACCCTGCGACATAGAAGGAATAGGAAAAGACCCCATCCCTATAGAAATTTTATAAATTTAAAACGGATCAGTCGACCGGGTCTACGAATCTATTCTAACTCTCAACGAATTCCTAGAATTTTAGGCGGGATGGGGATTGTAATTCTTTCTACTTCTCGAGGTATAATGACAGACCGGGAGGCTCGACTAGAAGGAATCGGCGGAGAAATTTTGTGTTATATATGGTAATCCTTTTAATATCCAAATGGAATCCAAAACCTTTTTCTATTTGTAAAAAAAAAAGGGGGCGAGTTGTCTAATATTGTTTCTCCTACATTAGTTGATACTTCAAGGGGGCTTTACCTGGAATGAAAGAACAAAAATGGATTCATGAGGGTTTAATTACTGAATCGCTTCCCAACGGCATGTTCCGGGTTCGCTTAGATAATGGAGATCTGATTATAGGTTATGTTT